CGAAATGAAGTGTTAGATAATTTCTTTCTTCTTTTCTTGTTGCTTGTCGATGTAGAATTTTGTACCATTTAATAGAAAATTCCTCAAATTCCTGTAGTATAAGGGTTTTCTTCATTATTGACTTCGGACTAGAAACTGAAGATCAGGTAAAATGTGAATCCGACGGGTTGGTTTCCAATAATTTATGAAGGAGATTGTCATATTCTCACGATTCAATTAGATGTTACATCTAAAAATATACTTTTTGTGGTTGTATAAGATGTTTTTTGTTGGAATCCTTTTTTTTTAGGAATCGGTTAGCCGCCCAGTAACAAGTAACAATAGTAGTTCAATAAAAGAAAGAGAACAACGAATAAATAAAAAAATAATCAATATTCGTGATGCACGCATTATTGTATTAGATATTAGACCCAAACAAAGGAAAAAAGGGGGTCCTTCTTGACCTAATTACAAGGGTGGGCTTTCTAATATGGAAAGACAAAACGTAAAACCTAGTTTCGATTGATCTTATCATGCGATACTTTTTTTCTTTTCAATCGCAAGATTATGTGAATGAACTACTACTGAGTTCACTTTAAAGTAAAAAAATAAAGTGCATTACAAGGGCACTTGTAGTTCGAAAAAAAAAAAAAATGTATTCGATACAATAAAAAACGATCAAAATGATTTTCCAATTTTATTCCACAGTGATTAGTGATTCAAAGAAAGTTTAATTTTGTGAATAAAGTTATAAAAAAAAAGTTCTTATTATTACTTTATTTATAATTTAAATTTAAATATTCTATATATATACATGTATTAGTTATATGCATATATTAGTTTAGTCAACTCCAGAGTTGACCGATGAATCTGTTGATTCAAAAGTGCGACATGGGTAAATGTCACAAATGATGAATTGATTTCTTACTTATGTTACTCTATTTTTGTTAGTATCGTCTATAATAATAGATGAATCAAACATTTTCAATTGAATTTATTCTTTCAATTGGTTGGTATTTTTGCTTATCCTCGTATCTTTCAAAAATCGAAACTTAGGGAAGTGCTTTATAAACATATGTATAAAAAGAACATATTTCATTTAGCCTTTTCATGCCTACTATAACTAGTTATTTTGGTTTTCTACTAGCAGCTTTGACTATCACCTCAGCTCTATTTATCGGTCTGAGCAAGATACGACTTATTTGAAATTAATTAAATGAACATGAACAATTCATAAAAAAAATCTTTCTATGGCAGTTCATATCTTCTACAGTTACTTAACGTATCAATTTCCAATTCTTGGTCATTGAGATTTATAGTCAATACAGATTAATATTTAAGGATAAATATTACCTCCCCTTCCCCCTTTCAAACAAATTGAAATGATTGAAGTTTTTCTATTTGGAATCGTCTTAGGTCTAATTCCTATTACTTTGGCCGGATTATTCGTAACTGCATATTTACAATACAGACGTGGTGATCAGTTGGACCTTTGATTAATTAACATCTCTTTTTTTATTGACCTCTTACTTCCTTTAATCCGCGGGAGGTCAAATTTAGATTGCTGTTCAATTTTTTAAGTGTAATTTTCGACCTAACGCGATTAACAAGAACACAGAATCACGCTCTGTAGGATTGAACCTACGACATCGGGTTTTGGAGACCCACGTTCCATGGGACTGAACTAAGAGCGCCTTATTATCATTATTTATCATTATCACAATAAAGATTTTGTGACCCCAATTCATCTTGCATATATATCATAAAATTAAAGATTTATTATGTATGTCCAATTTATCTCAATTGATCCCTCGTTACTGCTCATAAGATAAGTAATAGGTAGGGATGACAGGATTTGAACCCGTGACATTTTGTACCCAAAACAAACGCGCTACCAAGCTGCGCTACATCCCTTTCAATTGGTCTACAGTGTCATTGTAGAGAATCCCTGTCTTGTTTTCCACATCTTTACTTCCTCCATTGATATACAAAAATTCTCTTTTCATTTCTTCTTTTTGGTCTCATATATCATATAACAAACATATAATATATTAAAAGACTTATATTATATAAAGTATGAAATAAATATGAAACCTACCATAAAAAATTAATATTTTTTAGTAATTTCAGGTAGAAATATCTATTTTGTACATTTTAATTTTAATTAGGGACTCCGCGTACAAATACAGGCGGTCAGTCATTAACTACATATACACATCTGGTCATATATGTATTACCATTATGTATTACAAATTACAATAAAATTACAATAACGAATAAAGAAAGAGGAGTTTTTAAAATGCGAGATCTAAAAACATATCTCTCCGTGGCACCGGTAGTAAGTGCTTTATGGTTCGGGTCTTTGGCAGGTTTATTGATAGAGATCAATCGTTTTTTTCCGGATGCGTTGATATTCCCCTTTTTTTCATTTTAGTTATTGATATGAGAAGGGGGAAGAAGATTAGAGATACAATCAAATCTCTGTAACTAATCCCTGCCCTTGCCTTCTTTTTTTCTTTGTTTTTTTTTTTAGAATAAGTTATTCTAAAAAAAAAAAAACAAAGAAAAAGTGGTTTCGCCCTCAGCAAAACTATGAACTCGGGCCCAGGCTCAAATTAAATTAATATTTAATAATAGAGTGGAAATGAAAATGTGATGGTTGGGGCAACAATATCATACAAGATACTTAACTGAAAATACTGTACGGCAATTCTTAATTATAAATATAGTTAGAAATCATTATATTACTTATTATTACTATATTGATTGCAACGAAATCTTTCTTTTATAATTTGATTTCGAGTTACCTGCTTCTATTTTTTTTTTTTTTTGTCCTTTATTCTTCCTTGCTCCGGATCGGAAAATTAAAGAATTGAGTGAATCATAAACCAAAGGAGGTTCATGGCCAAGGGTAAAGATGTCCGAGTAACAGTTATTTTGGAATGTACCAGTTGTCTTCGAAATCGTGTTAATAAGGAATCAAGGGGCATTTCCAGATATATTACTCAAAAGAATCGACACAATACGCCTGGTCGATTGGAATTGAGAAAATTCTGTCCCTGTTGTTACAAACATACGATTCATGGGGAGATAAAGAAATAGATCGAACCGACCGCTCGTGTGTCAGTCTTCCAAGGAAGATGAAAAATTACATATTATATATAACATATATTTATTTAAATATAAACAAACCCAATCCTATTTCTTAATTCTACATCATGTTTGATCCGATCGAAATAGGATTGGGATTTTCAGGATAAGGAATAAACAAACCATGGATAAATCCAAGCGAATCCTTCTTAAATCCAAGCGATCTTTTCGTAGGCGTTTGCCTCCGATCCAATCGGGGGATCGAATTGATTATAGAAACATGAGTTTAATTAGTCGATTTATTAGCGAACAAGGAAAAATATTATCTAGACGGGTAAATAGGTTGACCTTAAAACAACAACGATTAATTACTATTGCTATAAAACAAGCTCGTATTTTATCTCTGTTACCTTTTCTTAATAATGAGAAACAATTTGAAAGAAGCGAGTCAACTCGTAAGAAAAAAAAAAAAATTGGAGAAGAATAAATATTTTTTATTGAACGTGTTTCTTCATTTTGATGACTTTATCATATTTTATCATACTAATTTCTACTCTACCTTCCCAGAGTTCATTCTCCAGGGAACTCCATTTAAACTATTCCAACGGATTCCTTCCAATCTCTTTATTTTATGATCTCATTGGAAATCATATAAAGACAACTCTTATTTAATATAGCTATTTGTGCAAGTATTTTACGATTAAGAAGCAACTGTCTCTTGTACAGATTGTGTATTAATTTGCTATAACTAAAGTATACTTTATTCTCGCGAATTACTGCATTTATCCGAGTGATCCACAAACGACGAAAATCTCTCTTTTGTCTACCTCTATCCCGATGAGCCGAAACCAAGGCTCTTATTTTCTGTTGAGTAATAGTACGAGTAAGTCTTGAATGAGCCCCTCGAAAGGTTGATGCAAATAAACGGATTTTTGTTCTACGTCTTCGAGCTATATACCCTCGTTTAATTCTGGTCATTGAATAAATGAAACTTTGATGAATAACTAATCGATTTCCTTTCTTTCAGTTATTCTCTTCCCGTGTCCTAGTCTATTAATAACAAAACGGATTCTTCCAATGTATAAAATAAAAATTCCAATGGCTTTTGCTATTATAACCTTCCCGACCACGATTTTTTCTTTTTTTCTAGGCATTTCACCTATAAAAAAAAAAATTGTATTGATACTAGGGATTAAAAACACATAGGAAATAAAAAAGTAATAAATATAAATGGATATAGTGGGTTCCATCGTTTCTATGGTTACTTCTGAAACGGGGAGGTCTTCTCTATACACCGGAGCCCCTCTTTCTTTCATTGAATCAATGTTATTGTTAACTGGTACAGTTGAAACTCTTTGGCTCTACCCAGAATTATCCAGTACTGGGTCTTTCACAACGAGATCCACCTATACAGTAACGGTATTTAATTATGAAGATTAGCTGGGTAGCTGACCCTGTTAGTCCGTTCTTGCAAGAGTAAGGCAGAATTTTTCTGCTTTTTAAAATAGGATTTCCCCTGCTTAATGGATACCATTTGCTATCAATGGAGAATTCTTTCTCATCTTAAATTTAAAATTTTTAAATTGAGGTGATTGGATTTGCACCAACGGAAACCATACATTTGATACCATAATAGAAGGATAGATCTTTTTTATTTTTAGATATTGACTGGAGTTCTTCCATTCTATCCTATTCACTGGTACTGATCGTTGATACTGGATCAATTGTTTTCTTTCTTTTGTCCTAGCCCATGATCTGAACGAGTCGCACATACACCCTAGTACATGTTCCTCGTCGTTGAGGACATCCCCCAAGAGCGGGGGATTTCGTGACATTTCTGATTGGCTGTCTTGTGTTTCTAATAAGTTGTTTAATAGTTGGCATGTTGAATCATATACATAATGGGCTGGTTTAGATCGATCTTAACCGGA